TAGTTGGAAATAGTGTATCAAGCCTCTTCATAAGAGTATTTATTAAAAATGAATTTTCTAGCAATTGGCTCCGTACCACTGAAATATTTGGTCGTATGCTTGAAAGATAACCCAAAAAATCAAAGGAATGCTTGGATAATTGGTTTATATGGATTCTTCCTGGTTGAGACCATACATAAAAATGACATTGCCAAAAATTGACAAGATAATATTTCCATTTAGTCATCAGAAGAGGAGTATCTTTTGATGCCAGAATAGATTTTCCTTGATAACTAACATACTGTATAAAAGGGTCCTTGAAGAACCACAGGGTGGCCGGAAATAAGACTTCTTCGACAGGATATTTTATTTTTTCATAAAAACGTATTTGCTCAAAAAAGATCCTAAAAGAGGTTAATCGTAAATGATTAACCTGATTACGTAGAAAAAGTAAAATGGATTCGTATTCACCTCCATAAGAATTGTATAGGAGCAAGAATAATCTTTTATTACTTTTTGCAAAAATGGATTTTTTTGGAGTAATAATAGTATTCCAACTATAATACTCGTGAAGAAAGAGCCGTAATAAATGCAAAGAGGAGGGATCTTTCACGTAGTAGTGAAGGGTTTGAACCAAGATTTCCAGATGGATAGGGTAGGGTATGAGTACATCTGATGCATAATTTAAATGTGGAAATTTGTCCTCGAAAAAAGGAAATATTGAATGAATTGATCGTAAATTATAAGATTTTACGGTTTCTGTTTCCTCTAAGGAAGATACTAATCGTAGGGAAAACGGAATTTCCACAATGACTGCAAATCCCTCCGATATCATTTGAGAATACAAATTTTTATTGTACCCCAAAAATTTATTTTGATTAGAATCATTAACGGAAATAATAAAATGATTCTGTTGATACATTCGACTAATTAAACGTTTTAGAATTAGTAAACTAGATTTCTTGTCATAACCTACATTATCCAATAAAACGGATCTATTTAAACCACGATCATGAGCAAGGGCATAAATAGACTCCCGAAAGATAAGTGGGTATAGTAAGTCGTGTTGCTGAGATCTATATAATTCGAAATATCCTTGAAAGTCTTCCATTTAAAATTCAATTTGAATCAGAAAAGAAATAGGGGTTTTGGGGGTTATCAAATGATACATAGTACGATACAGTTAAAACAAGGTATTTCCAGTAAGAAAAAACTAGATACCTCGGAAACAAGTCAAACTAATCAACGGGCTCTCTAGAACCTCCCCTTCCTGAACATACAATAGGTTTATGTTCATTTATAGGATAACAAGATATTTATAAGCCCTTTATTTTATCAATCCAATCGCTCTTTTGATTTTGAAAAAAAAAAAAAAAAATAAATCTCTTTATCAATATACTACCTTCTTCTACACATTTATCTCTACCCCATAAAGGGGTGGGGTATAGTTAATAGTTAGGGCTCATAAGAAATTTCTAATCCACTCATTGGAAAAGCTTTTACCGCATTAGGCACTAATATATTTTTAACGTCTAATTAGATGGGGTAATCATTCAAAAATTAAGAACAGAAGCTCATTACTTTTTATTTCCCTAGAATTGGAACCTCTAGTAAGGCTCTACCCATTTATTCACTCGACCCCCCCTAAAAAATTTAAAAATCTTTTTTTATTGAATTTAAACAATTTAAATAATATTTTGGACCTATTCAGTAAGAAAGAATGAAATATTCTCAGAATTATCCATTGCTACGACATGCTACTTTTTCCATTCATTCCTTTCAGGATCAGTCGTGGTCTTACAAACTCTACCGATGGTATGGACGAATCCGTTTCTTCATACAAATGTGTAAAAGATGTTAGTCGCACTTAAAAGCCGAGTACTCTACCGTTGAGTTAGCAACCCCAAAAAACAAATTAGAATGTGTAGATACAATCAAAATCCCAATAAAATAAATAACGAAATTGAATGGCACAACACAATCAAACCATTAAAAAAACAATGAAAAAAAACTCTAACCCGCTATAAACATAATAAAAATGAACAAATCCGACGAAAATACAAAAATTATCAAATAAAAGATAAAAAAAATAACAAATTTTAAAATATTCAAATATTTATAGACCGCTTCTTGTCTCTCTTCTCTTAATATTATTCATTAAAATATTATTCATTAAATATTATTCATTAATTAATATATATCGAGTTTGATTGATTTCAATCTTAATCAAAAAAGACTTCCTGTATGACAACAGAAAATCTAAGAAGATTGTTTGAATGAAATAAAATCTATGGAACAGGGATAAATGGATCCATTTATCCACGATCGGATTATATTTATTTGATACACTGTTGTCAATATTAATATTGACAAAAACATAAGCGTACAAAAGATAAAACACATTCTAAATCGAACTAACAATTCCGATTTCAATCAATTTTAATTAATCAAATTATTTTATTTAATTTGAAATGTAAAAAAACGAAAGACTTGTGTTGGATTGGCACTACACTATATATAAATAATATAAATAAAATAATATAAATATAAGTGAAAAAGTGAAATACTTAATTAAGGAAGACAGGAAAAAAAAACGAAGTTTATTCAATAACTAAAAAAATCAGGTTTAGTCCTTCATTTTTTTTTTTTTTTCATTAATTGAATTTTGTTTGTTGATTAAGGCTAAGTTCCGTAAAAACCCCCGCCTTTTTTAAAATATCATGAACAGTTCCTGTAGGTTGAGCGCCTTTTTCAAGGAAGTATAGAATAGCAGGAACATTTAAATAAATTCGATTGTTTATCGGATCATAAAAACCCACTTTCCGAAGATCTCTTCCCTCTCGTCGGGATCGAACATCAATTGCAACGATTCGATAAATAGCTCATTGGGATAGATGAACAATACCCCCCCCCTAGAAACGTATAAGAGGTTTTCCCCTCGTACGGCTCGAGAAAATTCAAAATTATGTCATTATGTCTATATATAGAATTACAATATCAAATATATCCATAAAATCATCAAATTAATTAGACTATTGATTTGAGTACTTTTTTTCTTATTCTTACCCAACAAAAAAATTAATCGTATTTGCACCCCCATAACTCAAGTTGGATAACTCTGAAATAACTCAAAAGAGAAACCCTTTATTTTAGCTACTTCATCTATTGAGCGGTCTCTAACCCTTTAATTGTCTGCCTTCTTTAAAATCCATTTAAATTCATCCATTTAGATTCTTCATTCTGATCTAGGTGTTAAGACAATTAAAAATGGTATTTCCTTGTTCCAAAATCTTTGCCTTGAATCATTGGGTTTAGACATTACTTCGGTGATCTTTAAATCCTTTCAAAACGGCAGCAACATACCATTTTTTGTGATTTCTTTATGTCAAAGAATCATACGGATGTTTGATTCCTGCATAATACACTTTCCTTTTGGTTTGATCGAAAGAGTTTTACCAATTCCAACAAACCTTCCTTTTTAATTATAAATTTTCTCGAATGGGCCCTGTTAGTTTATGTATCAAAATATACTTACGAAGTAGTTACAATTTGTTGATTGATACTAACCCTAGATTCTTGCCCCTGAAAAAAAAAAAACTTTCTACTCGAGCTCCATCCTATACTATATTATATCACCCCCCCCCCAAAAAAAAAAGGGGGGGGGGGAGGTTACAGTGGAATAAAACAAATGATGTCGAGCCAAGAGCACTTTCATTCCTATAATATATAATATAAAAAAGTGGTGGATGTAAGACTCCACAGCGGATCATGTCCTTCAAGTCGCACGTTGCTTTCTACCACATCGTTTTAAACGAAGTTTTACCATAACATTCCTTCGATTTGGAACCCATATGTAATTGATTCAATTATGAAATCATGAATAATCATTGGTTCGAGTGGTACATAGTAATCTATACCCTTTTCTTCTATATGAAAAACAGGGTCTCAGCAAGAAAAAATCAATTTAACCCCATTTTTTTAGATTAATAAAGATTAATAGAATTTAATATTAGCAATTCTATAAAAATAAAAAAAGAAATCTTTTTTTATAAATTCTTTTATTTATATCATTCGAAATTTTAAACCACTTTTCTATTATTGTAAAAATAAAATTAGTTAACTAAATTATAACTAATATAATTAGAATAAATAAATATAATACGAAGAAGTCAAGTTATTTTAAATCTGTATCTTCAAGTAACATAATATTGATAGAATAAATTCAACAATTTCACACTTCTTCAAGTACCAAGAACTCATAGCGGTTCGTTACAAAGATTAAATTGATTGAAAAATCCCCTATCTGATATAATTATTTGCATCTTTGCAAAAAAATAAAGCAAGGACTTTTCATTTTTTATCATCCGTTTATTTTTATCATCCGTTTATCATTAGTAAGAGAGAGATAAATTCATATTGAAGTAAACGGTATGTGATTAAAAAAAGATAGATAAAAAAACACTGATGTAAGAGAAGATTGAAATTTTATTTTGTTATTTTTTCATATTTATACTGTAAAATCATTATTATTTAACGAATTGCCACGGAATTCAATTTCCTATTTCAACGTAAGGCTATTCTAAAAGGCAACCTTAAACCTTATATATTTTATTATGATATATATTTTATAATAATATATAATTTATTATAATATATATTTATAATAATATATAATATATATTTATAATAATATATAATATATTATAGACTTATAGACTGGGTATGCTCTGGGACGGAAGGATTCGAACCTCCGAATAGCGGGACCAAAACCCGTTGCCTTACCACTTGGCCACGCCCCATTTATTTCTATTCGACACTAATAAACACTAATATTGATACGGGTTATTCGTCAACTCCAGTCTAAATATCTATTATTTAAAAAATAGATTACTAGTACTAGAATTTTTATACATGTAAACTATACATGTAGACATAAAATTAAACTGAATTTATTGATCATTACATATAATTCAATTAAGATATTGTACGAAAGTATGATTTTTTCTATTCTCTTTTGATTTGAGATTATAGAAGGATTTTTGGTTGGGTGAGTTCAAATAAAATAAAGTTTTTTTGTCTATCTTATTTTATTTTTATTCATTTTTTTCTTCTATCAATAATAACATATCTATAATTATATAATAATAAAATAAAAAACTCAATTAAATTTATTAACAACTCAATCAAAATAAATACAATTATCCCCAAAAACAAAATGTTTGTTATGCTTAATATTTTTAGTTTGATCTGTATCTACCTTAATTCTGCTCTTTATTCCAGTAGTTTTTTCGTAGCCAAATTGCCCGAAGCCTACGCTTTTTTGAATCCAATTGTAGATGTTATGCCGGTGATACCCCTGTTCTTTTTTCTCTTAGCCTTTGTTTGGCAAGCTGCTGTAAGTTTTCGATGATATTTTTAATAAAGTACCAGACAAATTCATGATTTATTCAAAAATAAAATTGTAGAATTGATAAGCTCAGATAAGTCCTATACTCTCAATTCAAATATTTAAATTATTGTACAACCGCGACAAATCTAGATCACACCACTTTATTTCTTGGTGTCAAAATAAAAAAGGTCGGGTATGTGGTATAAAAGTGGAGAATCTATTCTCTTTTTTCCTAAAAAAATCTTGGAGATTGTGTAATGCTTACTCTCAAACTCTTTGTTTACACGGTAGTGATATTCTTTGTTTCTCTCTTTATCTTCGGATTCCTGTCTAATGATCCAGGACGTAACCCTGGACGTGAAGAATAAAAAATAAAGTTTTATTTGCTTGATTTTAAACTGTTATTTTATTTGTTTAATTTTAAACTGTTATAATTTTAAACTGTTATTTAGTAAGATTTTATCTATTCCACTTATTTCCACTTATTAATTTTTAACTAGTTAATAAAAAAAGAGCTTGCGATAAATTAGAAAGAAAGTACCAAGTCATCAACGAAAACGGAAAGAGAGGGATTCGAACCCTCGGTACGAAAAACTCGTACAACGGATTAGCAATCCGACGCTTTAGTCCACTCAGCCATCTCTCCTCCCAATTGAAAAAGGATAATACTATGTTACATTATAAAAAATAAGGCTTAAAAACGCCCGTCATAGTATATACTCTTATTTTTTATTTCGTCCGAAGGGGCTCTTTAGTTCCAAGGCCCGGTCAGTACTTAGCCGGGCCCGCCCTTTTATTCCAATAAATCATAACTAAAAGATTTATTAAATTGAAAAAAAAAAAAAAAAATTAATTTCTATGATGATTATGATATAGAATCGAATGGTATAGAATCAAAATGCCATTTCTTTCTTGGTTAGTCCTTTTATTCCGGTCCGGTTTAAATAAGAAAAGGGGAACTCTCGTTTGTTGACACAATCCTTTTTTGGGGTTATAGATTAAGTTCGAAACAAAAACCCAAATGTTATTGAGTTATCAAATGAATCCTCTTTTCCAAATCTCATTAGTTCCTCTGATACAAAAGGTAAACGCCCTAGTTTTCATAATGCTTTTCTGATCTTTTGTTTTATTTTTTGATTAGGGTCGACAAAAGGTCCATTTATATACAATAATCTGATTGTAGCGGGTATAGTTTAGTGGTAAAAGTGTGATTCGTTCTATAACCCTTTATATAGTTAAGGGGTCTTTCGGTTTGATTAATATTCATTCCGAACAAAAACTTTAGTTCTTAAAAGGATTGAATCCTTTCCCTCTCAATGAAAAATTCGAGGAAGAATATAAATTATCGTGATTTGTATCCAAGAATAAATTTAAAATTGAAAAATTGGATTATGAGATTATGAAACATAATTTTTTTATTGGATCAATACTTCCAATTGAATGAGTATAAGTAAAGGACCCATGGATAAAGATAAAAAATTTATTTCTAATCGTAACTAAATCTTCAATTTTTAATTTCTGTAGGGAGAATTGAAGCAAAACAGCTAGTAAACAATGTCTTTGGTTTACTAAAGACATCGATAAATTGTTTTAGCTCGGTGGAAACAAAATGCTTTTCCTAAGGATTCTTTCAAATAGAAGTAGAGAACGAAGTAACTAGAAAGACACCCCTCTCTATAGGGATCGTCTAGAAAGCGGGTTGTTCTGAATAGATTCAGACATAAAAGCTGACATAGACGTTATGGGTCAGATTTTTTATTTCATTCATGTCTGAATCTGGGAATTTATCTATCTTCCATAAAGGAGCTGAATGAAACCAAAGTTTCACGTTCAGTTTTGAATTAGAGACGGTAAAAATGATGAATCAACGTCGACTATAACCCCTAGCCTTCCAAGCTAACGATGCGGGTTCGATTCCCGCTACCCGCTTTTACTTTATCATTATAATTTTACTTTATATTTATAATTTTTTAATTTTAAATAAATTATTAAATAAATAAGGTTGAATGAATCGAATTAATATAATACATCATTGACTTGAAGACTAAATTCTTGGAATTCTTTCAGCTACTTTTTCGAACAATAAAAATTAAAATTGGAGTGAAAAGCGTCCATTGTCTAATGGATAGGAC